TCGAATAACAAACTTTTGATACACTCTATGACATTGAAATATGATAACAGTAACATCATTCCAATTTAGATTGAAAAAGAAAAAAGTTTTCTTAGCAATAGTTATATTATGCTGTAGTACAAGTCATTACAGACTTCTTGTAAACGTAGAAAAAGAATAAAAAAACCTTTTCATACTCAAAATTTTTTTATCGATCATCTAATATAAAATTGTCAAAGAATTGGCAATAAGACTTTTTTCGTTCTTGTGACGAGTTTGATGTTGATAAATCCACGAATCTAGAAATTCATTTCGGACAATTGAACCTTCTCAAACTGTTTCTTTTTAAGAACCAAAAAAATTTGTGCCAAAATAACAGATGCAAAGAAGAACAAAAGACCTTGTACGCGTAATGGGTCTTGAAGGACTATTTCTGCGTCTCCCTGACCAAACCCACCCACATTAGGGTTACTTGTTAATGGTTGATCAAGTTTGATCAATTCACCCTCTGAAACAAGAAGCTCCGGTCCTGGAGGGATAATATCAACCACTTCACGTCCATCTAAGGCATCCACTGTGGTTATTTCGTATCCTCCTTTTTCTTTTCGTAAAATTTGCTTTACTATACCCGCCGCTGTGGCATTATAAACTGTATTATTACTCTTGCTTCCGTCAGGATAAATCTGCCCTCTTCCTCTGTTACCGCCTACATATATCGGATATTTTAAGAAGTGAGTATCTTTTTTAGTAGCAGGGTCCGGGGAAAGAATAGGAAAGGCGATTTCGCTATATTTTTGCCCGGAAACAGGACCTATCACAAGAATATTTTTTTTATTGGGACGGTAGCTCTGAAAAGAAAGATTTCTGATCTTTTCGTTGATCTCTGGAGAAATACGATCAGGCGGAGCTAATTCAAACCCCTCAGGTAAAATGAGAACAGCCCCTACATTCAACCCCCCTTTCTTGCCATTAGCAAGAACTTGTTTTAATTTCATATCATAAGGAATTCGAATAACTGCTTCAAATACAGTATCGGGAAGGATCGCTTGGGGAACCTCAATATCCACGGGCTTATTAGCTAAATGGCAATTGGCACAGACAATACGCCCAGTCGCTTCTCGTGGATTTTCATAACCTTGCTGCGCAAAAATGGGATATCCATTTGAACTTGAGGGCTGAGTCATGATATATATCATGAGTGATGCGGAAATGGATCGAGTAATCTGTTCTTTTATCCAAGAAAAAGTATTTATAGTTTGCATTTGCATAGTCCAATCATTCATCCCGAAAATTTCTACAATAAGTTGGGTAGGTTGCTAGTATAGTTTCCTATCCGCGATTCTGCTATTTACTTTATTACTTTAACTAAAACTTAAATGAAATCCGGGTCAAAATGGAAAGATAAAGTATGGTTTTGAACGCTGTGCTTATGCTTATGTACAAAAAAAGGAACATTAGAATTAAAATTGAATTTATATCCCTTTATTTCTTTTCAGTCATTCATTGAATGATAAATTACTACAAGTGACGGGGATACACGATTTAAATAGTGGAAAATCCAATATTTCAAAATTGTATCTAGAATAACTGGAAACGTAGAAACAAGGCCTGATATAATTTGATCATTATGAGGAAATCCAAAATCTTGGTAGATAAAACCAATCATTAGTTCCCAACCATGAGGCGAATGAAATCCGATACATAAATCAGTTAATAACAAAATAGAAAAAGCTTTTATTGTGTCACTTAAGTTATATAGGAATTCTTTAACCCAAGAATTAAGAAGAATAAGTTCTTTATTTCCCAAAATAGAATAACCACTTAGAATAAGGAAACATATTATATTTGTCGAAAATTGCAAAATCATATGCATAGAGTCCTCATTGTACATCTTGATCAATTGAATCGTTTCGTTGTGGATTCCTATACGAAGTTTTTGTATATGTGTTTCTGAGTCTTCCTTTACCATTTCGTCCAACAAGCGTAGCTCTTCTAATTCGATAAATTTTTTTAGAAAACTCTTTTCTTGAATATCGCTCAAAAAAGTTTCCGATTGCTTAGTATTCCACCAATTAGTAAACCAGGATTCCAGACTTTTTTGAAATGATAACACGATCCACCAGGGTAAAAAGACTATCGATACAAGATATAGAAAAGCAATAAATGTTTTATTTTTTTCCATTTTTTTCATCTATAAATTGTTTATGAACTCTTCGCATTCGTCGACTCTATGCGATCTAATAGTTTTATCAAACCTGAAGTATAAGTATCCAATCAATGAAATTTTTTTTAGTCCTTGAATCTTTAATTTAAATAATCATTATAATTATAAAAACTCCAATTGGTTGGTTATGGTTATTAAAGCGAACAAAATAAAATATTTTAAAAAATATAACATTGACATGATTTTTTTGTATTAACCTATCAATTCCAAACACTGAAAAAAAGAATCTATTCTGATAAGGTCCGTATACCCTCGAAAAAGAGTCTTGTAGAGTTTTTATTTTACTCCGAGTTAAGAAAGTATTTATCATTTTAAAATACTTCAATTGGTACACGCAAGAAATAGGCTAATTCAGCAGCTTTTTGTTCAATTTCTCGTGGAGTCAAGTTTTCATCCGTACGGGTCAAGGGAATGGCCCCCTGGCCTCTTATTTCCAGATAAAGGACACGACGAGTATAAATACCCTCTTTAAGTTCTATTCTAATAGACTGAATATCTTTTATAAGAAATCGGAGGCAGATGCGACGATTTTTTCCAGGAAATCCCCGGCGAACAATACATACTATCCCTTCTTTTTTATCGAAAAAATCATAACCACTACCTACATTCAACGAAATTGTACACCACAAATAGGAGCTAATAAAGAGGCCTGCGATTCCATAGAAAGACATCACGAGCCCTTGCGGAAAAAAAAGAATTTGCTGAGGGGGAAATAAAGTTATAAAATTCCTACCAAGATAGCTAGAAATTCCAACCAATACAAATCCTAATGAACCTAACAAAAGGATAAAGGCCCAGCCGAAATTACTTCTTTTTCGAGATCCTGTTATAAGTTCCATCCATATACATTCTGATCGCCAATTCATAATAGATCTGATTCCATTTTAATTAAAAGAATACCCCAAAGTATTTCGACTTTCATTACTTGGTTATGTTTCCGGCGTAACTCTCATCAACTAGTAATATATCTGGTGTGAAGCTTGACTTTCACTTTTTTAATAGTAATTCATCAAATTAGTTATAAAAATTAGACCCCTATGCCATGTTTCCACATGCATAAGGGCTCTTTCAGTTATGTTCGTAAAAACCGCGTAGTATAGCATTTTGCTAAATAGATATATGTGTTATGTATGATTCAAGCCTAAGTTTTAAAAAAGAAGATTTGGACTACAGGACTTAAACAATCTTGTTTTTTTGAACATGCAGAAATAAAGAAGCCATTGCAATTGCCGGAAAGACTAGGCCGACTAAAGGCACAAGAATAGAGGGAAAGTTAATAGTTGTCATAGAATGGGTACCTCAATCTACTATAATTGTACCTGTTTGTTATATTTTTTGTTGTTATTATGTTATTATATTAATTAATTAGAATTCTAATTAATTCTTCATATATATTAGCTATAAAAATCCACTAAATCCAATTTTTGAGATTTCATCTTTTCTTCTTTCTTTTGTTTCTACAGAATTCAAAAATTTCGAATCGGATCCAAGAGGTTTTTTTAATAAGAATTTCCAGAAAAAAATGTCTAAAAATAAAATACAAAAATTTTTTTTAGTTCACTAATTTCATAGAAGGAAAAGGAAGACATTTTTCTTTTATCTTGTTGATAGAGTTTTACTAATTAGTAAACAGTCAAAAAGAAGAGATCAAATTATTTCCTTTTTTTCTATTCTATAATTCTCTTCCAAAATTGAAGGTGTCACCAAGAAAAAAATACCACTTTTTCGCTTTTTTTATTCTGATAAAAAAACTTTTGAACATAAAGAATTGACTTTATGACTTTAATTCTCGACTTTTTTAAAAAAAAGCATGTAGCTGAAATAATTCACTTAGAACGCCTTTTAAAAGATTGCGTGGTACGATTGGATCAAATAAACCCTTATGGAATAAATATTCGGCTGCTTGTGAACCTTCGGGTACTGTCTTATTCAATGTTTGTTCAATTACTCTTTTACCCGCAAATGCAATGTAAGCATTGGGTTCGGCAATAATAATATCTCCTAACATACCAAAACTGGCTGTTACCCCACCAGTAGTAGGAGATGTAAGAATTGATACATAGAATAACTTTTTATTTGATTGATAATCATATAAAACAGATGCTATTTTAGCCATTTGCATTAAGCTCAAGCTTCCTTCTTGCATACGTGCTCCTCCAGAAGCACATACTATAATAAGGGGTAGTAATTTATTACTAGCATATTCAATCAACCGGGTTATTTTTTCCCCTACTACCGATCCCATACTACCTCCCATAAACTCAAAATCCATAACCCCAATTGCTACAGGAATACCTTTTAGTTGACCTATACCTGTTTGAACAGCTTCGGTTAAACCTGTCTGTCTTTGATAAGAATCAATACGATCTTTATAAGGTTCCTCCTCTGAATGAAATTCAAGGGGATCCATAGAAACCATATCTTCATCCATAGGATTCCACGTTCCCGGATCAATCAGAAGTTCAATTCTATATGAACTACTCATTTTCAAATGATATCCACATTGTTCACAAATATTAAGGTGGATATTTGTGAACAATTTTTTAAAATTTAAAAAATAACAATTTTCGCATTGAACCCACAAATCCCTATTTTTTTGAGTTATATCAAGATTTTCTCTTCTAGTTAAATGACTATCATTTGTGATAGTTCTTAGACTTCCACCTTCACTCCTACTTTCACTCAAAATGTAACTAAAATTATCACTACCGGAACTCTTAATACGTATTTGAGAATAAAGATAATTGTCAATGCAATGTTTTATGCTATTATTCCAACTACATTTAGTATCATACGT